TAATAGGTAGGGATGACAGGATTTGAACCCGTGACATTTTGTACCCAAAACAAACGCGCTACCAAGCTGCGCTACATCCCTTCTAATTAGTCTACAGTGTCATTGTATAGAATTCTTATCTTGTTTTCCACATCCTTATTTCTTACATCGGGATACACTTTCCATTTATTCTTTTTGGTCTCATATAACATATAATAATAGTAAAAAACCGTATATACATAGAAAATACGAAACCCACCGGAAATCAAAGAAAATAAAAACAAAAATTTTCGGGAATACTTAGTAAGAAAGAAATTCTTTTTTCTTTGATTTTAATTTTAAGCAAAAGAAAATCCCTTCAACTGGATCATTGTACATTTCAATTCGAATTAGAGATTGCGCGCACAACTACAGGTGTCCCTTAACGACATATGCATTTGATCATATATGGATTACCATTATTTATTACAATAAACTAACGAAGGAGGTTTTTGAATGCGAGATTTCAAAACATATCTCTCTGTGGCACCGGTACTAAGTACTCTATGGTTCGGGTCTTTAGCAGGTCTATTGATCGAGATTAATCGTTTTTTTCCGGATGCGCTGACGTTCCCCTTTTTTTCATTCTAGTTATTTGCACGGGAAGGAATGAAGAAGATTAAAGATAGAATAAAATATCTATGTGACTAAGTCCTCTCCCCTTCTTTTCTCTTTTTTCCCTTTTTTCTATTTTATAATAAAAATAAGGGAGGAAAGAGAAAAAATAAAGTGGATTCAACATTTTATTTTATTATTTGAGAAATTCAAGTTCAAGTTTGAATGACATTCATATATATATATAATCATAGAAGAATTGAAGAATTCGGGGGAGAGCATAAAATTTGGTGTACAAGAGTATTAGACAAAATACTTAAATAAAAAACTGTATTACGATTCGAAATATGTTATGTTTTGAAATCATTGTATTACTTATTATTTACTATATACTTGATTGATTCCAAGCAAATCTTTCCTAATTGGATTGCAAATTAGTAACTTATATTGTTTTTCCTTCCTTTCTTCTTCGTTTAGGATCAAAAATAGACGAGTATAACAAATAAAAATCCAAAGGAGGTTCATGTTCATGGCCAAGGGGAAAGATGCCCGAGTAACTGTTATTTTGGAATGTACCAGTTGTGTCCAAAACGGTGTTAATAAGTCAGCAACGGGGATTTCCAGATATATTACTCAAAAGAATCGACACAATACACCCAATCGATTGGAATTGAGAAAATTCTGTCCCTATTGTTACAAACATACAATTCATGGGGAGATAAAAAAATAGATCTAGTCGAGTCCTTGCGTGTCACCCTTCCAAGATAGAAGGTAGGGGAAAAATGACATTATATATAATAACATATTTAATAAATACATTTAATAAACAAAGTCAATCCTATTTGAATTCATTTTCGATGTGACCATAATAGGATTTTCACGATAAGAACTAAACTAAACAAACCATGGATAAATCCAAGCGACCCTTTCTTAAATCCAAGCGATCTTTTCGTAGGCGTTTACCCCCGATCCAGTCGGGGGATCGAATTGATTATAGAAACATGAGTTTAATTAGTCGATTTATTAGTGAACAAGGAAAAATACTATCTAGACGAGTGAATAGATTGACCTTGAAACAACAACGATTAATTACTATTGCTATAAAACAAGCTCGTATTTTATCTTTATTACCTTTTCTTAATAATGAGAAACAATTTGAAAAAGGCGAGTCAACCGCTAGAACTGCTGGTCTTAGAACTAGAATTAAATAAGTTTATTCTTTCTTCAATTGAATGAAAATTCCAATCGAAACTCAAACGCATTTTGTTCAAAAACCCTAAAATCCAGATTTTTGTATCGTGTCAGAAGAATAAGAAAAAACTCGAGGAAGACGAAGAAATCTTTTTTTATTGAACCTGGTTATTTATGTTGACTACTTTTTTATCATAATAATTTTTTCTCATAGTCATTTTTACTCTATCCTCCCGGAGTTCATGCTCCGGGGAACTCTATTCTAGTGGATTTCTTAGAATCGACTTATTTTATGATCTCGTTGGAAATCATATAAAGGCTTTTTTTATTTAATATAGCTATTTGCGCAAGTATTTTGCGATTAAGAAGCACTCGGCTCTTGTACAAATCATGGATAAATTTACTATAACTATAGAATACCCCCCTTTCGCGAATTACTGCGTTTATACGAGTGATCCACAAACGACGAAAAGTTCTCTTTTGTATATCTCTATCCCGATGAGCCGAAACCAAAGATCTTATTTTCTGTTGAGTAATAGTTCGAGTAAGTCTTGAATGAGCCCCTCGAAAGCTTGAGGCAAATAAACGAATTTTTGTTCGACGTCTCCGAGCTATATATCCCCGTCTAATTCTGGTCATTGAATAAATGAAATTTTGACGAATCGAATAACGAATGGATTTACTTTCTTTCCGTTTTTCTATTCCCCTTCCTCAGTCTATTAATAACAAAACGGATTTTTCCAATGTATAAAATAATAATTCCAATGGCTTTAGCTACTATAACCTTCCCGACCACAATTTTTTATCTCGAAAAAGAAATTGTATTCGACTAGGTCTCAAAAACATAGTAAATAAAAAACTGGTAATGGATAAAGAAATAGCGGGTTTCATCGTTTCTATGGTGAATTCGTAAACGGTAAGGTCTTCTCTATACACCGGAGCCTGTAATATTAATAATTTATTTAATTAACCTAACCTTATGAGTAACTTGTATAGTTCACACTCTTTGGCTCGACCCATCAATTAGCCAGTAATCCGTCTTTCACAAGGAGATCTACCTATACAGTAACGGTATTTAATTATGAAAGTTAGCTGGTTAGCTGACCCTCTTAGTCCGTTCTTGCAAGACTGGAAGTCTAATCTTTCTTTTTTTAATAAGATTGTCCCCGCTTAATGGATAACCATTTAATACCAATGGGGCATTTTTTTTTTTCATCTTAAATTAAATTGAGGTAATTGGATTTACACCAATGGAAACCATAAATTTCATACACAATTGAAGGATATATTTTTTTATTTTTAGAAAGTGAATGGAATAGAGTTCTTCCATTTTATCCTATTGAATTTGATCCTATTAATCGGTACTGATCATTGATACTGGAAATTTTTTTTTATTGTTCCCCAGCCTATGATCTGAACGAGTCGCACATACACCCTAGTACATGTTCCTCGGCGCTGAGGGCATCCCCGAAGAGCGGGGGATTTCGTGACATTTCTGATTGGCTGTCTTGTATTTCTAATAAGTTGTTTAATCGTTGGCATGTTGAATGATATACATAATGAGCTGGTTTAGATCGATCCTAACCGGATTATTATGAATTACTTTTAATATAATAAAATATTGAACTTGGTAAGAAGATAAAATAATAAATCACCAGTTTGCGCTAAATCCATCCTATTTTCTATTTTCATTCAACTGCTACAAGATCAACAATTCCATAAGCTTGCGCTTCTGTTGCTGACATAAAAACATCTCTTTCCATGTCTTCGGATACAACCCATAGGGGTTTGCCCGTTCTTTGTACATAAACCCTTGTGATGGTTTCACGCAGTTTTAGCAGTTCTTCCGCTTCCAAGATAGCTTCTCCCGTTTGTGCTTCATAAAAAGCACTAGCGGGTTGATGAATCATTACCCTGATGATATAACATACTAAAGTTTATTCTATCTAGACGATGTAGTGAAGAGAAAATAAATAAAGATAAAAAAAATACTTAAGAAAAAAAATAGAATAACCGTACGGGCATGTTTGATGTATTGCATACGGCTCTACAATAAAATTAATCTTTACCTTCCATCGCAGAAAGAGCCAAATAGGATCTATGAGACTCATATTGGTAAATGATCAAATTACCACCCTTCTTTTTGGAGGAGTTAAAAAATACTATGATGGTTCCGTTGCTTTATATATTTCTTATTTATTTTTTGGTATTTATTTGTCTGTTGATTCAGCAATCCCAAAGTTTCTTTTTTATCCGATCAAATAAAAAAAGTAAATAAAAAAAAGATTTTGTACTTTATTTCTAATTTATACAATTTATACAATAAATATTCTTAAGAGATCTATGGTATGAAAAAAGTTTGTGACGCTGAACAGGATTTCCGATGGATAAGATAAAATCAGAAATACCTTTTATTTCATACTACTCTCTCGATATATAATCTAATTTTTTTCACAAAAAAAAATAATAATAAAATTTTTGTCATATCGAATTCTAAATGCCATGCTATTTTTACTTAATATTCCTATTTCATATGGCGAAGGCATAGTCTTTTGTTTCTCTCAAAAAAACCTCATTGGCGCCAAGCGTGAGGGAATGCTAGACGTTTGGTAATTTCCCCTCCAACCAGGATAAAAGATCCCATTGAAGCAGCTAATCCCATGCATATTGTATGTACATCTGGTCGAACAAATTGCATAGTATCATAAATAGCTACTCCAGGTATTACCCATCCACCAGGAGAGTTTATAAACAAATAAAGATCTTTGGTATCATCCTCAATACTCAGATATACCATAAGACCAATAAGTTGATTTGAGATCTCGCTATCAACTGCTTGGCCTAAAAAAAGTAATCTCTCTCGATAAAGTCGGTTGATTCGGGTAAAGTTGTATCCCTTAGGAACCGTACATGCACTTTTTTTTGCATACGGTTCAAAAAAAATTCCGAAAAAATCAATGTATAGATTCCAGCCCTCTTTTGTTTTTTCATATCATACATAGCATAGTAGGCTCTTTCTAACTTTTAACGAAAGGACTTTTTCTTCGATTTTTCTTTTTCAATAAAGAAGTTTTTTGACTCCTTTTCTTATCTTAAAATAGAAAGAATATAAAAAAGAATTTCAAATTTATCGAATTAACTTATCATTGATGTATTTTTTCATTGAGATCCAAATCACGATGTCATTTTCTTGTTCCGGAATGGGTCTCTTAAATCTTTTTAGGTTTATGCTCTAC